TCTTCCCGCGGCCTCAATACTTAAAGTAATCTTCCATTTTTTTGCGGTTTCTTCCCGCGGCCTCAATACTTAAAGTAATCTTCCATTTTTTTGCGGTTTCTTCCCGCGGCCTCAATACTTAAAGTAATCTTCCATTTTTTTGCGGTTTCTTCCCGCGGCCTCAATACTTAAAGTAATCTTCCATTTTTTTGCGGTTTCTTCCCGCGGCCTCAATACTTAAAGTAATCTTCCATTTTTTTGCGGTTTCTTCCCGCGGCCTCAATACTTAAAGTAATCTTCCATTTTTTTGCGGTTTCTTCCCGCGGCCTCAATACTTAAAGTAATCTTCCATTTTTTTGCGGTTTCTTCCCGCGGCCTCAATACTTAAAGTAATCTTCCATTTTTTTGCGGTTTCTTCCCGCGGCCTCAATACTTAAAGTAATCTTCCATTTTTTTGCGGTTTCTTCCCGCGGCCTCAATACTTAAAGTAATCTTCCATTTTTTTACGTTTTCTTTCCAATATATAAATTTTGTTACTTAAAATATTATATAAAATACAAATATACACATACACACACATATATATATATATAATACTTGAAATTAGCTAATTTTCAAGTATTAAATACAAATAAATATATTTGAATTAGCTAATATTTCAAACAATATTTATGTACGTATATATATATAATATTTATAATAAATATTTGAATTAGCCAATATTTCAAAATATTTAAATTAATATAATATATATATATATATATAATATATATATATATATAAAAGATAATGATAAAACTATAAGTAATGTGTCCGAAAATATAGGTAATAAATTGTAAATTTATTTATAGAAAAATATTCTCATTACTAGAAATATTCAATAATATGAATTTCTAATTCATAAAAAAATAATTTAATTTATTTATATTTCTAAAATTTATAAAATATATTATATTTTTAACTTTGAAGGTTAATAGTTTATAATTAACTTAAAATTTTAAATAATTTCATAAAAAAGTAATAAAATTAATATTATTCAAATTAAATAAATTAAATTTTTATTATTTTTAAAATTATTTACTAATAAATAGTTAAATTTTAAAGAATAAGATACATTTATATATCTAATAAATGTTAATCGTAGATAAAAAAATATCCTTATTAATGAATTTATAATTATTAAAAAAATTATATAAAATGAATATAAACTATTTATAATTTGAATTGAAATTCATTTTATTATAAATCCAAAATATGGAGGAATTCTAGCTATAGACATAAGAGTAAATATATAATATATGTACATTAAATTATTATTAAATTTTAATAAACTTAAATCATTTAAATAAATTAAATTAAATTTATTAAAAATTATAATTAATGTAAATGAAATTAAAAAATAAATTATTAGATAACTTATAAATATAATTTCTCTAACATAAATTAACATAATTACTCAAGATATTTGAATAATTGATGAATAAGATATTAAAATTTTTAAATTTAATCTTTGAATTCCAAAAAAAGAAACTAATAAAGACATATAAATTATATTAATTATATTAAATTCTATAATATTTGAATTATTAAAACAACTTAAATTATTTATAATTATTAAAGGAATAATTTTTTGAATAGTTATAAGCAATAAACAATTTATTCAATTTAAAAATTTTATAATTTTAATGTATCACAAATAAAATGGAGGTAAACCTATTTTAGTCAGTATACATAAATTAATAATCAATAAATTTAAATGTCTAATTGATAAATTTAAAAAATTAAAATTTATTACTATTATAATAAATATATAAGAATTAAAAGATTGAACTAAAAAATAAGTTATTGAAATTCTATTTATTTTTTTTTCAAAAATAATTAATCTTAAAAATCTAATTAAATTAATTTCTATAATTATTCACTGAGAAAATCATGAATTAGAAATTAAAATTATTAAAGATGAAATAAAAATTATTGGAATAAAAATTATATAACAATATAAATTTAATAATATATATATATATATACATATTTAAATAAATATTATTTATTAATTGAAACCAAAATAGAGGTAAATTATTGTTAATAATTTTATTGAATTAAATTATTCCAATTAAAATAAATAAATAGTTTTATTATCTTCCAAGTCGAAATTGGATATTTTATTTAAATTATATTTTATAAAAAGTTTAAATTATATTATAATATAATTAATTTTGCAAATTAATATTTTTAACTTAAATTATTAAACTATATATATATATATAAATATTACTTAAATCATTTTAATGCTCCTTCTTTTCATTCTATAAATAAACCTACTAGTAAAATTAATAAAATAATTATTGAAGTAATTAAAATTATTACTTTTATATAAGAAAATATTAATACTATAGGTAAAATTAAAGCAATTTCTACATCAAAAATTAAAAAAATTATTCTAATTAAATAAAATTGTAAAGAAAATGGTAAACGGTTTGAAACTATTGAATCAAATCCACATTCAAATGGTGAAGACTTTTCACGATTTTTAAATATTTTTTTAGATAAAATAAAATTTAATAATATTATTACAAATAAAATTAATAAAATTAATATTAAGATTAATAAATTTATAATTATTTATATTATTTCTATAAACCAATTAATTGGAAATTAATTATACTAATTATACTATATAAATAAATTAAATTAATAAGATCAATAATAAACTAATAAAAATAAAAATAATCAAACTACATCTACAAAATGTCAGTATCATGCAGCAGCTTCAAATCCAAAATGATGAGTAGACGAATAATTATCGTTATAAATTCGAATTAAATTAATTATTAAAAAAATTCTTCCAATTAAAACATGCAATCCATGAAATCCGGTAGATATAAAAAAAATAGATCCATATACAGAGTCAGAAATTGAAAATGTAGCCTCTTGATATTCTATATATTGAAATATTGTAAATACTATCCCTAATAACACTGTAATTAATAATCTTAAGAATCTTTCAAATTTAAAACTATTAATTAAAGAATAATGACATCATGTTACTGTTACTCCAGAAGATAATAAAATTACTGTATTCAATAAAGGAATATTATAAGGATTAAACATTTGAATATTTTTAGGAGGTCAAAGTCTTCCAATTTCTACACTCGGAGATAAAAATATATGAAAATAACATCAAAAAATTCTAATAAAAAAAAATACTTCTGATACAATAAATAATAATATTCTTAATTTTAAACCTTTAATAACTATTTTAGTATGAAACCCTTGATAAGTCCTTTCACGAATTACATCACGTCATCATTGTAAAACACAAATAACTAATAATAAATTTCCATATAAAAATAATCTACAATTAAAATTATTAAATCAATTTAAAATTCCTACTATTAATACATAAATTCTAAATGATCTTAACAAAGGTCAAGGTCTTTGAGTTACCAAATGAAATGGTTGAAATAATTTTATCATAATTAGATTCTGTTCTATATAAAGTTCTTAAAACTGAAAATACATAAGCTTGAATAATAGCCACTCTTAATTCTAAAACAATTAATATTATTTGACCAACTAATATTAATATTAATAATAATATTCTAAGCCTAGATCCAGTAGATGAAATTAAAGTTATCAATAAATGTCCAGCAATTATATTTGCTGCTAATCGAACTGCTAAAGTACCTGGACGAATTACATTTCTAATTGTTTCAATTAATACTATAAACGGCATTAAAACCCCAGGAGTTCCAGAAGGAACTAGATGAATAAATATATGATTTGTATAATTTAGTCACCCAAAAATTATAAACGATAATCATAAAGGTAAAGCTATTGATAATCTAACTAATAAATGTCTGGTAGAAGTAAAAATATAACTAAATATTCCTATTAAATTATTTAATATAATAAAAAAAAATATTCTAATATAAATTAATAAATTTATTAAATTATTTTTTTTTACCATTAAAACTTTAAATTCATTTATTAAAAAATTTAATAATAAATAAATTATTATATTTCACCGTGAAGGAATAAATCAATATATTAAAGGTAAAAAATATAAAATATAAATTCTTCTAATTCAATTTAATGAAAATCTTATTGAAGTTGACGGATCAAATACTGAAAATAAATTTATTATCATATTCATTTATAATTATTTTTTTTTATAAATTTTAATTCAACTTTATTTTTCTCATTAATTAAAAATAAATAGTTTAAAATAATATTAATTAATAACAAAATTATTAATATATAAATATATAAAAATAATCAATTTAATGGTCTTATTTGTGGAATTTTATAAATAATAAAGAATATTTAAAATTAAATTACTTTAATTTGACAAATTAATATTATATATTTAACTAATTCTTTATTAATCAAAAAGTATCTTAAATTTAAAGATTTGAATTTTTAATTCAACGATAGTAAAATTATACTCTTTTTGAATTAACGTAATATTCAGCTAAAAAAATTTGAAAATCTAATAGATTCAATTACAATAGGTATAAATCTATGATTTACCCCACAAATCTCAGAACACTGACCATAATATAAACCAGGTCGATTAATTAATAATCTAATTTGATTTAATCGGCCCGGAACAGCATCTACTTTAATTCCTAAAGCAGGAACAGCAAATGAATGAATAACGTCATCAGATAAAACTATTAATCGAATTTGACATTTTATAGGAATATAAAAATTTTCAGACACGTCTAATAAACGAAAAGAATCAATTTCATAGGTTTTATTTATTATTGATTCAACATTATCACAATCAATATTAAAATTTTTAAATTCTACATCTATTAATTTTATATTATATTCATACTCTCAATATCATTGATGACCAATAACTTTAAAAGAAAACATTGGATTATTAATTTCATCTGTTAAATATAAAACTTTTAAAGAAGGAATTGCTAAAAAAATTAAAAAAAATATAGGAATAATAGTTCAAATAATTTCAATTATTTGACCTTCTAATAAATATCGATTAATTAATTTATTTTTTACTATAAAAATTAATATATATATAATTAATATAATAATTATAACAATTACTAATATCGCATAATCATAAAATATAATTATATTTTCTATAATTGAAGAAGCAGCATCTTGAAAGTTATATTGATGTCATATTGCTATTTCTAAAAATAAATAAAATTTATATATATAGAGTTTAAATCTATTGCACTAATCTGCCATCTTAGAAAACTTTAAACTTAGATTTTATAAACTTTAGGAATTTCATAAAATGAATGTTCTCTTGGAGGAAATCTAACAATTCATTCAATTGATCTATTTAAATTTTTTATAAAAATTAAAATTCGTTTTGACATTAATCTATCTCATAAAATAAAAAAAAATAATAAAGTTCTTATCAAAGAAATCATAGATCCAATTGATGATAAAACATTTCAACATATAAATGAATCAGGATAATCTGAATAACGACGGGGTATACCTCTTAATCCTAAAAAATGTTGAGGAAAAAAAGTTATATTTACACCAATAAATATTATTATAAACTGAATTTTTAATCACTTCTTATTTATAGTCAAACCTGTAATTATAGGAAACCAATAAATAAATCTTCCAAAAATTGCAAATACAGCTCCTATAGATAAAACATAATGAAAATGAGCTACTACATAATAAGTATCATGAAGTACAATATCAATTGAAGAATTTGAAAGAATAATTCCAGTTAATCCTCCCACAGTAAATAAAAATAAAAATCCTATAAGTCATAAATTAGTTACAGAAAATTTAATTTTTATTCCATTCATTGAAGCTAACCATCTAAAAATTTTAATACCTGTAGGTACAGCAATAATCATAGTAGCTGAAGTAAAATAAGCCCGAGTATCTACGTCTATTCCTACAGTAAATATATGATGAGCTCATACAATAAATCCTAATAATCCAATTGAAATTATTGCATAAATTATTCCTATAACTCCAAATGTCTCTTTTTTTATTCTTTCCCTACAAATTATATGAGAAACTAATCCAAATCCAGGTAAAATTAAAATATAAACTTCAGGATGACCAAAAAATCAAAATAAATGTTGATATAAAATAGGATCACCTCCCCCCGCTGGGTCAAAAAATGAAGTATTTAAATTTCGATCAAATAAAAGTATAGTAATTGCTCCTGCTAATACTGGTAAAGATAGTAATAATAAAATTGTAGTTAATAACATTGCCCAAGCAAATAATGGAATTAATTCTATTTTATAAATTTTTATATTTATAATAGTAGTAATAAAATTAATTGATCCTATAATAGATCTAACCCCAGCAATATGTAAAGAAAAAATTGATAAATCAACAGAAGGACCTCCATGAGCTAAATTTCCAGATAATGGAGGATAAACTGTTCACCCAGTTCCAGTACCAGTTCCAATAAATATTCTAGAGATCAATAACATTAATCTAGGAACTAATAATCAAAATCTCATATTATTTATTCGAGGAAATGCTATATCTGGAATTCCTAAAATCAAAGGAATTAAAAAATTTCCAAATCCTCCTATTATAACAGGTATTACAAAAAAAAAAATTATAACAAAAGCATGAGTAGTAACAATAGAATTATAAATTTGATCATTTCCAATCAATGATCCAGGTCTTCCTAATTCCAATCGAATAATTAATCTTAAAGACAATCCTAAAATTCCAGCTCATATCCCAAAAATAAAATATAGAATACCAATAATCTTATGATTAGTTGAATATATTCATTTCATCATATTAAAAATATTTTATGTAGTTTAATAAAAACATTATATTTTCATTATAAAATTAATTAAATTTGTAATAATTCATAAAATTTATTTAAAAATAAATTTATTATCTTAATATCTTCAATATTACGTTTTTATTAAACTATTTAAATATTATTATCTAATTAAAAAATATAAAATTATAATAAAATAAGAAATTATTAATAATAAACTTAATAAATAATTTATATTTAATTTAATAAAATTACGATTTAATCTATTTGAGTAACTTAAAATTAACTTTTTAAATATTCATTCTAAGTATCCTTTATCTAAAACTTTATTAATAAATAATCCTATATTTAAAAATCTATTAACAAAAATATAATTTAAATTATATAAAAATCATATTTTTCCTAAAAAATATTTTAAAAAATAAATTAATTTGAGTTTAGGTTCTTTACTATTATTAAGTTTAAATAAAATCTTACTTAAAATAATAAAAATTAAACAAATTAATACAATTAACGTTTTTTCTCAAAATATTAAATAAATTGTTTCAATTATTGAATTTATAATTCAAGCTAAATGATACCCAATCAAAACTGTATTTAATAATAATGAAAGTAAAGGTAAAATTATATCTTTATTTTCTATAATTAAATTATAAGGAATAAAAGTAGCATCTTGAAGCACTAAATAATTTATTAATCGAACTCTATATGATACAGTCAATCCTGTACCAATAACTAAATAAAAATATAAAACTATTCTTACTCTTCTTCTTATAACTGTCTCTAAAATTCGATCTTTTGAATAAAATCCCGATATAAATGGCATTCCACATAAAGAAAATCTAGAAACTATAAAAATTATTGTAGTAAATGGCATACATTTTCCCACCCCTCTTAATAATCGAATATCTTGATAGTTTGAAATTGTATGAATTAAAATTCCAGAACATATAAATATCATAGATTTAAATATTGCATGAATTACTAAATGTAAGAATGCTAACTCATGATCTTTCACTCTAATAATCATTATTATTAATCCTAACTGTGATAAAGTAGAATATGCAATAATTTTTTTAATATCAAATTCAAAATTTGCTGCCAATCCTGCTATTAACATAGTGAATAAACCAGTTAATAATATATAATGTAACAAATTATCAAATTTATAAAGTAAATAATGAAAACGAATAAGTAAATAAACTCCCGCTGTTACTAAAGTTGAAGAATGAACTAATGAAGATACAGGAGTCGGAGCTGCCATAGCAGCTGGTAATCATGCAGAAAATGGAAATTGAGCACTCTTAGTAAATGCAGCTAATATTACCATTAAAATAACAACTCAATTTAAAAAATTTATATTTGTAAAATTTCATGATCCAAATATTATTAAAAATCCAACCCTTAATAAAATTAATACATCCCCAATTCGATTTATTAAAACTGTTAATATCCCAGAATTAAATCTTGAATATCTTTGATAATAAATTACTAAACAATAAGAAATTAATCCTAATCCATCTCAACCAATTAAAATTCTGATTAAATTTGGTCTTAAAATTATTAATAATATAGAAATAACAAACATCAAAACTAAATAAAAAAATCGAAATTTATTTTTATCATGAGATATATATTCTTTTCTATAAAATATTACTATTGATGTAATCAATATTACAGTAAATAAAAATATTATTCTTATTCAATCAATTAAAATAAATATATTAATTGACATTCTATTAAAATTTAATACATTTCACTCCAAAAATAATGATTTTTTTGTATTTATATAAATTAATCTAATTTGTAAAGAAAAAGTTCTAAGAAATAAAAAAACAATTCCACTTAAATAATAAAATATAATTTAATAAAATTATGTCTTATAACATTACCAATTTAAAATATGACTTTCATATAAATTTGATTCCACAAATCAAAATTTTAATTAAATTATTTAAATTATAAATTCATACATATTTATATATATATATATTATTAATTTAATAAATTAATTAAATTTTAATTAAATATTTCATAAATATAATAAAATTTATAATTCTATTTTATATAAATCTTATTATTAAAATTAATTTTATTTATCATTTAATTAAATTATAATAGAATCTCTAATTTTAATACTATAAAATTTAATGGGATTCAATGAATAACTAAATTTATAAATTCTCTAATTTTATTGGGTAAAATTTTTAAATTCAAATTTCTAAATATTCCATGTTGAATATAAGAAAATAAATATAATCTATATATTGCACTAAAATATATTCCCAATCCTAATATACATAAATGATTAAATGATCAATTAAATATTCTTATTAAAATCATAATTTCACTTAATAAATTTAAAGAAACTGGAGCTGCTATATTAATTACACAAAATATAAATCATCATATTGATAAAGAAGGTAAAAAAATTAATATCCCTTTATTTATTAACATATTACGTCTTTTAGTACGTTCATAAAAATAATTTACTATTAAAAACAAAGCAGAAGAACAAAATCCATGTCCAATTATTATGACTAATCTACCAAAAAATCCTAACAAAGTTATAGATACTAACCCTAACATTATTATTCCTATATGTACTACTGAAGAATAAGCTACAATTAATTTAAAATCATTACACCGTATACTTAAAATTCTTAAATAAATTATACCAAACACACAAATTCCAACCAATAAATAATTAAATTTATTTGCTAAATTTAATATAAATGTTATCCTTCGTATGCAACCATACCCACCTAATTTTAATAATACTGCTGCCAAAATTATTGATCCAGTAACTGGGGCCTCAATATGAGCCTTAGGTAATCATAAATGAAATATAAATAAAGGCAATTTAACTAAAAAAGCAAAAATTATATAAAAATATAAAATAAAATTATTAATTTCTAAATTTAATATATTATTTATTATAATTATATAATTTAATGAATTATAATAATTATATAAATAATATAATAATAATAATAAAGGTAATGAAGCAAATATAGTATATAATAATATATGTATCCTTGCATTAATTCGCTCAGGTTGATATCCTCACCCTATAATTAAAATAAAAGTAGGAATTAAACTAATTTCAAAAAATAAATAAAATATAAAATAATTCATTCTAGAAAACCTTAAATATAAAAAATTCAATAAAAGTAATAAAATAAATCTATAAAATTTTAAATTTTTAAATTTAATTCTAGCAAAAAATATTAAACCAATAATTCAAATTCTTAAAAATACTAAAATTATACTTAAATTATCAATACCTAATCACCTATAAATTATTATTCAATTAAAATTTAAATTTATAGAAATTAAATAAATAAATCTTATAAAAATAATTAAATTAAATATAATAATTATCAATATATTTAAATTAATTAAATTCAATAATAAATTTAATATAAATATATATATATATATTTTTATCATAAAATTAAATTTAAAAAATTTATATTGTCATTCCCATTATTTCGAATTAATGAAACTAATAAAGTTAATCCTAATACTCCCTCACATACCACAAAAACTAAATAATACATTAATAAATATAATATATTATTAATTAATAAATTATAACTTAATGTCAATAAAATTCTTAATATTAAAAACTCCATTCTTAATAGAGTTATTAAAATTTGAGAATATATATAACATATTATAAATATTGAAAAAAAAAATATTATTAAATAAATTCAATAATTTAAAATAATTTTAAATAATTTAGCTATTAATTTAAATAAAATATTAATCTTGTAAATTAAAAATAAAAAATCATTTATAGCTAATAAAACTAAATTTTTATATAATATTTATACTTAATAAATTAATTTCTCATTTATTAAACTATAATTAATCAAAAAAATAAAAAATTTATATCATTAATCTCCAAAATTAATATTTTATTTAAACTATTTTTTGAAATAAATAATGTTTATGATAAAATTAATAAATATACAAATAATCATTTTAATTGTATCTTCATTATTTATACTATTAACTTATTCATTAAATTTCAATAATAAAAAAACTCACCCATTAATTATAATTTCAATTTTAATAATATTATTAATTATATCATCATTAAACTTAAGAATATATTTTAATAATCATTGATTCTCATTTTTAATATTTATTATTATTGTTGGTGGAATGATAGTTATTTTTCTTTATTTTATTAGATTTATTAATAATATAAAAACTTCAATTAAATGATCATTTTTAAAATTTTTACCCTTAAAAATTTTTTTAACAATTATTTTATTTATTATTTTATTTAATATAATAAAAAATTTAAATTGAATAACTCAATTTAATGAAATTATAACCTTTAATAAAAATAATAACTTTAATATATTAAACTTAACATTTATATACATTTATCCTAAAAATTTTTCTACAATATTGTGCATACTTTATTTATTAATAACATTAACTATTATTGTAAAAATTTGTTTAATAAAAAAATTATCTTTACGAAAATTTAATTATGAAAAAATCCATTTTTAAAACTAATAATATATTAAATATTATTTATAATTCTTTAATTAATCTTCCAACACCTCTAAATATTTCTATTTGATGAAATTTTGGCTCATTATTAGGATTATGTTTAATTACTCAAATTATTTCAGGATTTATACTAACTATACACTATACCCCAAACATTTATAACGCATTCAATAGAGTAATTCATATTATTCAAGATGTAAATTATGGGTGAATCATCCGATTAATTCACATAAACGGAGCATCAATATTTTTTATTTGTATATTTATTCATATTGGACGAAATTTATATTATAATTCATTCGTACTAATTAAAACATGAATTATTGGAATTTTAATTTTTTTAATAACTATAGGAACTGCTTTTCTAGGATATGTTCTTCCATGAGGACAAATATCATTTTGAGGAGCAACAGTAATTACAAATTTAGTTTCAGCAATTCCTTATTTAGGAGACATAATTGTAAAATGACTATGAGGAGGGTTTTCAGTAGATAATGCCACTTTAAATCGATTTTATTCACTTCATTTTTTACTACCATTTATTATTCTAATAATAGTAATAATTCACTTATTGTTCCTTCATGATACTGGTTCAACTAATCCTATAGGATTAAATAGAAATTTTTATAAAATCCCTTTTAATCCTTATTATTCAATTAAAGACTTATTAGGATTTATTTTATTAATTTTAATTTTAATTTTAATTTGTTTAATTAACCCTTACATAATATCAGACCCAGAAAATTTTAATAAAGCTAATTCCATAATTACTCCAATTCATATTCAACCTGAATGATATTTTTTATTTGCTTATGCAATTTTACGATCTATTCCTAATAAATTAGGAGGAGTAATTGCTTTATTAATATCAATTTTAATTATATTGATTTTACCATTTAACATAAATTATAAGATTAAAGGCTTTAAGTTTTATTTTATCAATCAATTTATTTATTGAATATTTATTTCAATTTTCATTATCTTAACTTGAATTGGAGCTCGACCTGTTGAAGACCCTTATATTTTTATTGGACAAATTTCATCAATTTTATATTTTAGATATTTTTTAATATCCCCCATAATTTGTAATTTTAGTGACAATATTATATATAAATAAATTTTAGATTATTTAACTTATAAAGTATATGGTTTGAACCCATAAAATAGAAGTAAATTCTTCTAATAATTTTTATAAAATATAAATTTAATTCTTAAAACTAAAATTAATATATTCAATCTTACTGGTAAAAAAGACTTTCAAGTTAAATATATTAAATTATCATATCGAAATCGCGGATAAGTTCCCCGAACTCAAATAATAAAAAATATTATATATAAATAAATAAAATAAAAATATAAACTTATTACATTTCCACCTAAAAAAATTACAGAAAATAATATTATTATAAATATAATTATACCATATTCAGCAATAAAAATTAAAGCAAACCTACCCCTTATATATTCAGTATTAAATCCCGAAACTAATTCTGACTCACCCTCTGCAAAATCAAAGGGAGTACGATTTAACTCAGCTAAAAATCTTACTATTAATATTATCCCAATAAAAATATTTATGAAAATAAACCATAAATATGTCTGAAATTCTTTAAATATAAATATATTAAATCTTTCAATTAAAAAAATTTCTCTCAATAACAATAAAATCATTCTCACTTCATAAGAAATAGTTTGAGCAATTCTACGAATTCCTCCAATTAATGAATATATAGAATTTGAAGATCAACCAGCAATTATTACACCATAAACCCCTAATCTTAAAACACATAAAATTATCAATATTCCATATAAATTATTTAAAATTATTCTTATTATTGGTAAATTTTGTCACAAAAATATTATTAAAACTATTCTTATAACTGGACTTAATAAATAATATATATAATTAGACTTTAAAATTAAAAATGTCTCTTTAGAAAATAATTTAATTGCATCAGCAAAAGGTTGTAATAATCCTATAAATCCAACTTTATTAGGACCCTTACGAATTTGAATATATCCTAAAACCTTACGCTCTAATAAAGTAAAAAAAGCCACTGAAATTAACACTATAACCATTAAATCCAAAGAAATAATTAAGGAATTTAAATTATTTAATATTAATATTATTACTTAAATTTTTTAAAAAAATTTATATTTAAACTCTAAATTTAATACACTACTCTGTCAAAGTAACAAATTTATTCTAAATTATTATTAATTATTAACAATTTTAAGTCCTTTCGTACAAAAAAATTATAATTTATTAAAGATAGAATCCGATCTGGCTCACGCCGATCTAAACTCAAATCATGTAAGATTTTAATAGTCGAACAGACTAAAACATTTTAATATCTACATTAAAATTAATCTTAATTCAACATCGAGGTCGCAATCTTTTTTATCAATATGAACTCTTTAAAAAAATTACGCTGTTATCCCTAAGGTAATTTTATTTAACTTCATTTATAATGGATACAATATTCATTTATTAATGGCAATTAATTAAAAAATTTTATTAAATTTTTTTATAACCCCAATAAAATATTCAAATTTTAATTATATTTTATATAAAATAATTAAAATAGAAATATAAAATTCTATAGGGTCTTCTCGTCTTTTAATTAAATATAAGAATTTTTACTTATAATAAAATTTAATTCACTTTAAATTGAGACAGATTTTATTTCATTAATTCCTTCATTCTAGACTTAAATAATAAGACAAATGATTATGCTACCTTTGTACAGTCAATATACTGCAGCTATTTAAAATTTTCATTGAGCAGAACTGATTTTAAATTATATTCAAAAAACCATGTTTTTATTAAACAGGTGAATAAATATTTTTGCCGAATTCCTTAATTTAACCTGATTATTATTTAATTATTTATATTAAATAAAATTTACTAATTTTATCATTATTTTTAATTTTATTTAATTAAAAATTATAATTTTATATATAATTAAAATTTTAATTTAAAATTTTATAAAAATATTTATTAATTATTAAAAATTATTTAAAAATAAAAATTTTTAATTTTATTTAAATAACAAATTCATAAAATAAATTATTAAAATTATTTAAAAGTTTATCCCTTTAAATATTTATCAATAGATTTTAATAAAAATTAAAAATTTTATTAAAAATTCTATTAAATTAAATTAAATTTATTTATAAAATAACTAGATATTAAATTTTGACAAAAATATATTTCCTAATTAATTATTATTAATAATAATTATACATTAAATAAAATAATTAATTAAATCAATTTATTTCGAGAAAAAAAAAATAAATTTATTTATTTTAATAAACCCTGATACAAAAGGTAAATATTAATTAAAATAGATTTTAATATATTTAATTTATTCTTTTACAATACTTACTTTATAAATATTATTTAATTATTCTTAATAAATACTATATTAAATAAATAAAAAATTATTTTTATTAAAATATTTTTAAAAAAAAAAATAAAATTTAAATTTAAATATTTATTTAGAATAAAAAATAATTTAACTTTTATTTGCAAAATAAATATTATGTATTTAACTACATTCCAATTTATAAAAATTAATTACAATTATATATATATATATATATAAGTGTTTCTCTGCACAAAAATTTTTGAAATTTTTAGAAATAATTTAATTTATTATATATATATATAAACATATATATATCTAAGTACACTTTCCAGTGCACTTACTTTGTTACGACTTATCCTAATAAATAGAAGCGACGGGCAATTTGTACATATTTTAACACTTATTCAATTAATTAAATTTAATTAATTTACTTTTAAATCCTATTTCAAATTAATATTTAAATTAAAAATTCAAAAAAATAATTTATTGTAACTCATTTTTTTCTTTTTTATTAATTACATATTGATCTGAATTCAAATTTAATTAAATTTTACAAAAATTAATTTTAATAAAATTTTTTTAAAACGAACATACATAAATATTTTAAAAAAAGTCTTGCCTTTCGTGGACTATCAATTATTAAACAAGTTCCCCTAATAAGAATAAAATACCGCCATAATTTTTAATTTTAAAATTATTTAATAATTATTAATAATATTTTAACTTTATAATAGTAGGGTATCTAATCCTAGTTTATAATATAACCTTATTAATTCAATTAATCTTATTTATAATTATAACAAAAATTTTAATTTTATCTATAAATTTTTAACTTAATTATTTAATCATAATAATTTAATAATTAATTTTAAATTTATTTATATATTTTGTTTAACCGCTGTTGCTGGCACAAAATTTACTTATATTACATAAATTTCTAAAAATAAATTTATTTATATTTATAACTTTATATATTATTTAATAAAATTAAATTATTTAAATTTAATTTTTTACAAAAATTTATATATAAGTAAATTATTTAATAAATTAATAAACTAAATTAAAATTTATAAAATTTAATAAAAATAATTATCTTTTTTTTGTAAAAAAAAAATTTTAACTTAAACTAAAATTTTTTCATTTAATAATTAATGAAGATAAATAATTTTATATATTTTATTACATCAAAATAATCCTTTTAATCAG